GGAAAATTTTATGAGGTTTTTTGTTGAAAATTTATTTGTATTAATTATTTCCACGGTTTAAAGGTTCTTTTTTGTTTATATGGAATTTTGTTAATTATTTGATGTTAAAATTTCTTTAACTTATGTAATCCTGGGAGGTTGAGGGCTTAGTTATGATTTTGTAATTTTGACTAGGTTGAATTTCGGTACCATTTGGTGCCGGTAGTTTATGTGTCAGTGTGCCGGTTTTATTTAGACATTATTATCCTGAATTAATACCATGTCTTAGCTTATAAGCAGATATATTCACAGACAGTAAGAAATAGAGTGACACCTGGGGACCCTGCTTGAGTCAAATATTTATGTGATATCTTTTTATTTTATTATTATTTTTATTTGTTGGAGGTATTTCTTATTCTATAGTTTAGTTTGATAGGGGTATCTTGGGGCTTTTGTTCATTGTAGGTAGAATCTTGGGCGGGATTGTTTATGATTTTGGTTTAAAATGAGCCATGGCCATTCAAATAGGAAGATTATTTGTATTGTGGTTGAGAAATTTTTTTTTTATATCCGCACATTACATAGTTTTCAGAAGGGAGACAGGAAATTTGCTTGTGGGTAGGTGGGTTTTTTTTTTTTCCTGTAGAACTTTCTGTAAAAAGGAAAATTTTACAAACCTAAATTGAGAGTTGATTTATATTTAGAAAAGTCAGAAAGTCTGAAGGGTAGCTAAAAAAATGTTCAAAAAATGACGTTTTATGACGGTTTTTGTGCACTTAAAATGACATTTTTTGACACCCCAAAAGTTACTGATCTTTTCTTCTTTTTTAGAGAAAGGCTGGAGATTCGAAAAATTAATCAAAAAAGTCTGTTGAGTTTTTGTTTGCTATAAATGTTTATTGAATTAATCATATATAAATATATATATATATAGAAAGGCTTATATATATATATATATTGTATTCAAATACTATATTAGTTTTTGTAAGAATATAAGTTAATAAAATAATTATAACCTATAGGTGTATAGTTACTTAGCTAAATATACTCGTCTTAGGTCTATACAATAGAGTTTAATTTAAATACAAGAAAAAAAACCCTAAGAAGGACATCTAATAATTTAATTGAAAAGAAAAAATGAATAATTTTATTTGTTTATTAACAAAGATATATATATATATATAAATCTATTATTAGTAAATATAATAAGATTTTGGATTATATTGAATATTAATAAATTTTTCTATTAACAATTGTTAAATTTCTTATATAAGAAGACATTTTTTTATAATATATATTAATATAAAAAAAAACTCCTAATTTTACATAGAAAGAACCTTTTATATAGGAAATATTCATAATATAACAAGCTTTTATACCATATTAACTAATCTATATAAAGATAAAGTGAATATTAAATACGAGAAAATTTTGAGGTTGGGGTGGGCTCCCTGGTTTTGACAATTTTTGAGGACGTCTGATTTGACAGGTTGATTTGCTGGTGTTTCGAGAAAATTTTGAGGTTGGGGTGGGCTCCCTGGTTTTGACGTTTTTAGCGTATCAAGTTCGATAGGTTTATTATGTTAAGAATTTCGAGGTTAGGATTAATTTCTAGGTTTGGAATTTAAGTTTTGTTATTTTTTTTTTTTGATTATCTTGAATGTTGAAAGTTAAGGTCAGGTTAATTTAAAAATTATTTCTTTCTGATTTTGTTTACTTGGATTGAGGAATTAGCTGTTATTAGTTATTGAGTAAAAGATTGGGATTAAGGCCTAGACTTTGTACTTTTTAACTTTTTTTTAGTTAATTTTGGGTTGGGATAAGCTAATAAAGTTGTTTAAGCGGTTTGTTTAAGTGTTTTGCAATTGTTTAGGTGTTGGTTATGCCGGATAGTTATTAGCGATTAGGAAGCTATGGTGGTACCCTGAGTTTCGAAAAATTAAGAATTTTGCTCGTTTTGGCCAAAAAGTGTCTTAAATGAGGTAGGGAGATAGTTTAAACATCTCTAGAGTTGGATTGAATTTGGGTAATTTGGATATATTTAAGTTATGAGAAAATTGGAGGTGGCCCCGAAAGTTTTATTCTAGCTTGATATTTTGGTTTGTGGGGATATTACATGTAATTTTTTTTTTTAATATTATGGTCATGCAGTAATTAGATTTGGAGATTAAGGGAACTTAGAACCAGGAACTCACAATTACACAGACTTATCTTGTGCCAGCAGTTGCGGTTAGACATGATGTGTTTCTAATTTTTTCTTGGTTGATAATGATCTTGTTTGTTAATATTTTTTTTTTGTCTTTATAAGGTGAAATTTTATAGATGAAATAATTTTTTTATTTGAGAGATGTTATGAATTTTTTTTTAAGACTAGGATTAGATACCCTATTATTTTGAATGTAAATTTGTTGACTCCTGACTAGTATTAGAAGTTCTTAAAATTTAAAGGATTTGGCGGTGTTTTAGTCTATTCAGAGGAACCTGCCCTGTAATTGATAATCCACGATTAATTTTACTTTATCTTTAAGTTTGTATATCGTCGTTATTTGAATATCTTTTAAGGGTTAAATGTTCAGGATTTAGAATTTTAGTGTAAATCAGATCAAGGTGCAGTTTATGGTGAAGAAGAGGTGGGTTACATTAAATTTATTTGTGGTATATATTTTGAGAATATTATGTTAAATTGGATTTGATAGTAAATCAAATTATATAATTTGTTTGATTTTGGCTCTAGAACATGCACATATCGCCCGTCACTCCAGTCCTAAGGCTGGATAAGTCGTAACATAGTAGGTGTACCGGAAGGTGTACCTGGGAAGTCAGGTTAGAGCTTGATATAAGCATTTTATTTACATTAAAAGGTTTTCTGTGTAATTCAGTATAATCTGATGTTAATAATTTTATTAATATGTCGTAGGAAAAGTAGTTTTTTGTCTAGGGTTTTTAATGGGAGGATTATTTTAATGATAGTTTATTTGTACAGTGTTGGGTTGACTTAGATTTTTGGAAGAATATTTTATTTGTGGTACCTTTTGTATCAGGGTTGATTAAAATTTTTTTTATATTAAATTTTCCCGAATTGTTAAGAGCTAAGAGTATATATATATTACTGTGGCATAATTATTTGGAATATACTTTTTGTAGTTAGATGTTATTCGTTTTTCAAGATATCTGGTTTTTTGGGAAATTAATTTAATTAAGTTTATCGTTGAATTAATCTATTTATGGGGTTTATATTTGAGTTTACTTAATATTCAAGGGGATAAGCTTTTGAATAAATTAATATAATAATTTTTGTTTTTGATTTGTAGTAGGAATAGAAGTTTTTATCTGTTTAAGTGTGTTATTACTTGTTGTCTTTGAATATAATTTTTTATTTGTTTATATTTTTTACTGGAATGGATATTGAAATTTGAATTGTTTTGTAATAATGATTAAATTAGTATAAGATTTTGTATACTTACTTTCTTAAGGTAAGGTTATTGAAAGGAACTCGGCAATTAAATTTTCTGCCTGTTTATTAAAAACATGGCCTTTTGTTAATAATATAAGGTCTGACCTGCTCTATGATTAATTAAATGGCTGCGGTATTTTGACCGTGCAAAGGTAGCATAATCATTAGTTTTTTAATTGGAAGCTGGTATGAATGGTTGGACAAGAAAGTATCTGTCTCTAGATAATTTTATTTGAATTTTATTTTTTAGTGAAAAGGCTAAAATGGTTGTGAGGGACGAGAAGACCCTATAGAATTTTATATAATTATTATGATGGAATTTTTGGTATATTTTATTTAGTTGTGATAATTTTATTTTGTTGGGGTGATGGGAAAATTTGATTAACTTTTTTTTATGTTGTGCATTGATTTATGTTTATTTGATCCATTTTTTATGATTATAAGATTTAATTACCTTAGGGATAACAGCGTAATTAGTTTGGAGAGTTCTTATCGATAATCTAGTTTGCGACCTCGATGTTGGATTAAAATTAATTATTGGTGTAGGAGCTAATAAATTGAGTCTGTTCGACTTTTGAAATTTTACATGATCTGAGTTTAAACCGGCGTGAGCCAGGTTGGTTTCTATCTTCATAAATTTAAAGTATTTTAGTACGAAAGGACCAAGTGCTTGCTTTATAAGTTTTATTTGAATAGTAGTATTACTTTGGCAGATTAGTGCGGTAAATTTAGAATTTATTTATGTGCAAGTGTACAGGTAATAGTTAATTTTGTTGATTATTTTTTAATTTTTTATGGGGGGTTGATTTTAGTTATTTGTGTATTGGTGGGAGTAGCTTTTTTAACTTTGCTTGAGCGTAAGGTTTTAGGTTATATTCAGCTTCGTAAGGGACCTAATAAGGTGGGTTATTTGGGGGTTCCTCAGCCTTTTAGAGATGCTGTTAAGTTATTTACTAAGGAGCAGAGGTTACCGTTGATGTCAAATTTCATTTTGTATTATTTGTCACCGGTTTTTAATTTGTTTATTTCCTTGTTTCTGTGGATATGTATTCCATTTATGAGTGTTATAATTAATTTTGATTTAGGGATTTTATTTTTTTTGTGTTGCACCAGGATTAGGGTTTATACCGTTATGTTAGCAGGGTGGTCATCTAATTCAAATTTCTCAATGTTGGGAAGATTACGATCTGTGGCTCAGACTATTTCTTATGAGGTAAGTTTGGCTTTAACATTATTAAGTTTTTTGTTGTTAATTTCAAGTTTGAGGATAATGGACTTGAAGATTTATCAGAGTAATCTTTGATTTATTTTTCTTTGTATACCTCTTGGCATGGTGTGATTTGTTTCTAGATTGGCTGAGACAAATCGAACTCCATTCGATTTTGCTGAGGGGGAATCAGAGTTAGTATCAGGCTTTAATGTTGAGTATAGTGGAGGGGGTTTTGCTTTAATTTTTTTGGCAGAATATTCTAGGATTTTGTTTATGAGATTATTTTGTTGTTTTTTATTGTTTGGAGGAAGTTTCGGGAGGTTTTTATTTTATTTTTTGCTAGGTTTTGTATCTTTTTTGTGAATTTGGGTTCGGGGGACTCTTCCCCGTTTTCGTTATGATAAGTTGATGTACTTGGCTTGGAAGAGGTTCTTGCCTGTTTCTTTGAATTATATATTATTTTTTTTAGGGGTAAAATTTTTTTTACCCTTAATATCTTTTTAGTGAATGAAATTTAGTAGTAAGTTAATAGAGTTTAGACTCTTTTTTATGATTTCAAGGCATACACTTTAACAAGTTCATTAACTAGGCCTTGAAGATTACGTAATCTCAGAAGGAGTGGGTCAAGGGGTTAATGAGGAAGTATATGAAGTATACAAAAGTTAATACTTGTCCTGTTGTAATATAAGGATCTTCTACAGGACGGGCCCCGATTCAGGTAAGTAGAATAATAATTGTTACTATGGATCAGAACAGAAATTTGTTTATGGGGTAAAATTGGGTTCCTATTATATTTTTTTTGTTTGTGAATGGTAAAATGAATAGGATTGAAATTGATATCACTAGGGCAATTACTCCCCCAAGTTTGTTGGGAATTGATCGTAGAATTGCATAGGCAAACAAAAAGTATCATTCAGGCTGAATATGGACTGGGGTTACTAGAGGATTTGCTGGGATGAAATTTTCTGGATCTCCTAGTAGGTTAGGGCTTATTAGGGTGAGTAATGTTAATGTAACGGTCATGGTGATGAACCCAAACACATCTTTGTATGAAAAGTATGGATGGAACGGGATTTTGTCAATGTTTCTGTTGGTTCCAAGGGGGTTATTTGATCCAGTTTGATGAAGAAAGAGAAGATGAATTATAACTAGGGCTGAGATGATGAAGGGGAGAAGGAAGTGAAGGGCAAAGAATCGAGTTAGGGTGGCATTGTCAACTGCAAACCCTCCTCATAGCCATTGAACAATAGATGTTCCAAGATAGGGGATTGCTGATAAAAGGTTGGTGATAACAGTTGCCCCTCAAAATGATATCTGTCCCCAAGGGAGTACGTATCCCAAGAAGGCCGTTGCTATTACGCAGAATAGGATTAGGACCCCAATCGTTCAGGTTAATTCTAGATTATAAGATCCGTAATATATTCCACGGCCTACATGTCTGTAGAGACAGATGAAGAAGAAGGAGGCCCCATTTGCATGGGTAGTCCGGAGCAGTCAACCAGAGTTAACATCTCGTGTAATGTGAATTACTCTATTAAAAGCTATATCAATATTAGCTGTGTAGTGCATTGATAGGAAAATTCCTGTGATAATCTGAATAATTAGGCAAAGTCCTAGGAGGGACCCAAAGTTTCATCATGCGGAGATGTTGGATGGAGACGGAAGGTCAATGAGTGCGTTGTTAATGATTTTAGTTATTGGGGAGATTTTTCGTAAAGGTGTTTTCATTAGTTTTGGTGTCGTAGGGGCCCATGTTTAATATCAGTAATTTTAATAACTGCAATTAGGGTTACTAGGAGGTAAATGATTAAGGTTATTGAAATTAGTATTGATGGGAAATTTAAGTATTTATTTAATGATGTTGAGTATGTGTTGATTATTATTAAAGATTCATTTTTTATTATTCATGTTGAGTGAGACCATTTGTTAATAATTAGGGTCAAGGCTGTTATGGCTACAATAGTAAGTCTGGTTAATATAATTTTTGACGAAAATTTGAATTTTTCATTTGAAGCTACGCTGGTTATATATATATAAAGAACTAGCATTCCTCCAATTATAATTAGAATTATGATGTAGGAATATCAAGGTACTGAGGATGATATGTTTGTATACAAGGCAGTTAGAACGGTCTGCGTGAGCAGGACTATCCCCATGGACAGGGGATGTTTTATGAAGATTATAATTGTTGTTGGAATTATTATTAGTGTTAATAGTGTTAGCATATGTTCAGGGGATAGTTTATTTAAAAATATTAGTTTTGGAGACTAATGAAGGAGTATTATTTCTTTTCCTGAAGTTTTAAAAGGTTATCTTATTTTTGGTTTACAAGACCAATATTTTATTTTTAAATTATTAAAACTAATGGTAGTATTGATATTTGGGTTTGTAGTTGTCTATTTGGCAGGTTTATTTTCTTTTTCTCTTAAGCGTAAACATTTACTTTTAATGTTGTTGAGTCTTGAATTTATTGTTATTTCTTTATATATGGGCTTGTTTACTTGTTTAGGGATGTTTAATTGGGAACTTTATTTTGTTTTGGTTTTTTTAACTATGAGGGTTTGTGAAGGAGTTTTAGGTTTATCGTTGTTGGTTCTTTTGATACGTATATACGGCAATGATTATGTTCAATCTTTATGATAAAGTTCATGTTTTTTATTATTTTTTTAATTCCGTTAAGGTTCATGAGAGGAGTGTTTTGATTCGGTCAGTGTATATTTATGTTTCTTGTTATTTTGTTTTTCACGCACTTAAGTTATTCTACTTTATTTTGTAGTGTAAGGTATTTTTGGGGAATAGATCTGCTTTCTTTTGTTATGATTTTTTTAAGTTTATGAATTTGTTCTTTAATAATTATGGCTAGGGAAGGTATTTATAAAACTAATTATTATTCTTCTTTGTATATATTTGTTATATTAGTATTGCTTATTTCACTGTTTTGTACATTTGCCTCTATGAATCTTTTTGTTTTTTATTTGTTTTTTGAGATGAGTCTTATTCCGACTTTGATTTTGATTGTTGGCTGGGGGTATCAGCCCGAGCGTATTCAAGCGGGGGTGTACTTATTGTTTTACACTTTAATTGCATCTTTGCCTATAATGGTTTCAATTTTTTATTATTATAAATATTTGAGGTCTTTAGACTATTATTTTTTTTTTGATGAGGTTGGTTATTTAATGTTTTATTTTTGTATAAGGGTAGTTTTTTTTGTTAAGATGCCCATGTATTTTGTTCATTTATGACTGCCTAAGGCTCATGTTGAGGCTCCAGTATCAGGGTCGATAATTTTGGCTGGAGTTATGTTGAAGCTTGGGGGGTATGGTTTAATGCGTCTTATAATGGTATTTATTTCTGTGGCTGTTAAGGTTAATTTTGTCTATGTAGTGATTGGATTGGTTGGGGGTTTTTATGTGTCTTTAATTTGTATTCGTCAAGTGGATATTAAGTCTTTAATTGCCTATTCGTCAGTTGCTCACATGGGGTTAGTTTTAGGGGGTTTGATAACTATAAATTTTTGGGGATCTAGAGGTTCGTTGGCAATGATGATTGCTCATGGGTTGTGTTCATCAGGTCTTTTTTGTTTAGCTAATTTGGGTTATGAGCGGTTTAGTAGTCGGAGGTTTTATTTGAATAAGGGTTTGATTAATTTAATACCAAGAATGTCTTTATGGTGGTTTTTATTGAGTTCATCTAATATAGCTGCACCTCCTTCTCTAAATTTGTTAGGTGAAATTATGTTGATTAGAAGTATGGTTACTTGAAGATTTTATAGAATTATTTTTTTGTCACTGATTTCATTTTTTAGAGCTGTATATTCTTTATTTTTATATTCTTATAGCCAGCACGGTAGAATGTTTAATGGGGTCTATTCTTTTAGTTTGGGTAGGGTTCGGGAGTATCTACTTTTATTTATGCACTGGTTTCCTTTAAATTTATTGATTTTGAAGGGGGATGTTGTGACTCTGTGAATTTATTTGAATATTTTAATTAAAATTTCAGTTTGTGGAGCTGAAGATGTACTAGTTACTTCAGATAATACCTGTATGTTTTTTATATTTTTTTGTTTTTTTAATTTGTAGAGTCTTAAGTTTTTTTTTGAGTTTAAGTTTTATGAGTAGGGGATATAGATTAATTGTAGAGATTAATATGGTTGATATTAATTCTTGCAGAGTTGTAATAACAATTTTACTTGATTGGATATCTTTATTATTTTCTAGATTTGTAATATTTATTTCTTCAATAGTTATTTTTTACAGCTTTGAGTATATGAGGGGAGATTTTAATATTAATCGTTTTATTATGTTGGTTGTTATATTTGTAATTTCTATACTTTTATTAATTATTAGTCCTAATTTAGTAAGAATTTTATTAGGATGGGATGGTTTAGGGTTAGTATCTTATTGTTTGGTGATTTATTATCAGAATGTAAAATCTTACAATGCCGGTATGTTAACAGCTTTAACAAATCGATTAGGAGATGTTGCTTTTTTGATTAGGATTGCTTGGATAGTTAATTATGGGAGCTGGAATTTTGTATTTTATTTGGATTGTATGAAGGATAGTATTGAGATACAGGTAATTACTTTTTTGATGTTATTGGCTGGTATAACAAAAAGGGCTCAAATTCCTTTTTCTTCTTGGTTGCCTGCGGCAATGGCTGCTCCTACGCCAGTTTCATCTTTGGTTCATTCTTCTACTTTGGTTACTGCAGGGGTTTACTTATTGATTCGTTTTAATTTTTCTATATCTAGGGAAGTTTCTTTTATTATGTTGTTTACTGGGAGTTTAACAATATTCATGGCAGGTTTAGGGGCCAGATATGAATTTGATTTAAAGAAGATTATTGCTTTATCAACTTTAAGTCAGTTAGGATTAATAATGAGAATTTTAGCTATAGGAGGTTATTTGCTTTCATTTTATCATTTGTTAACTCATGCTTTATTTAAGGCTTTATTGTTTATGTGTGCTGGGGCCATGATTCATGGTCTAGGAAATTGTCAGGATATTCGTTTTATAGGAGGATTAGTTTGTATAATACCCTTGACGTGCACATTTTTTATTATTTGTAATATGTCTTTGTGCGGGTTACCATTTTTGTCAGGATTTTATTCTAAGGACTTAATTTTGGAGTTAGTATCTATGGATTATTTAAGTTTATATGTTTATTTAATTTATTTTGTTTCTACGGGGTTGACGGTGGCTTATACTTTTCGGCTGATTTACTATGTAATTAGAGGGGATTTTAATTTTTTTAGGTTTCATATGATTAATGATTCAGGACGGGTAATGTTGGGGGGTATATCAGGTATTATTTTAATAGTAGTATTTATAGGAAGATGTTTATGTTGGGTAATGGTTGATACACCTTATTTTGTTTGTTTACCTTTGGTTATAAAGTTTATGACTTTAATTGTAGTTTTTTTCGGTTCTTGAATTGGTTATGAAGTTTCTAAGTTATCTTTGTGTGATAGTTCTAAATCAAGGGTTTTTGTTGGTATATCCTATTTTTTAGGTTCGATGTGGTTTATACCTTATATTTCTACTTTAGGAATTAATTATTATCCTTTAAGAGAAGGGGGGAAGGTGTTTGATAATTTTGATCAAGGTTGATCAGAGTACTTTGGTAGTCAACATTTATATAATTCAATAGCAGAAGGATCTTTAATTTTTCAGATGATGTACAAGGGCAATTTGAAGATTTTTTTGTCTTTAGTGGTTATATGAATAGTATTTTTAGTTTTAATTATATTTTACTTGAATAGCTTATTTAGAGCATGATATTGAAGATATCAAGGTAATTTAGATTTTCAGGTATTTATAAGGATATTTCTAATTTTACAGTGAAAGTGTAGTGTTTTTTTTTAAACTATATAAATAGAAATAATAATGGATTTTCACCACTATAGATTGAAGTTAGAAGCTTAATCTTGAATACCTTATTTCTTTAGCTGGAAAATCTTCAATTTTGCCATTAACAGTGACATACCTCTTTTTGGTTTCAGCTAAAAATAAGGATGGTGCCATCTAAATTTTAGGTCGAAACTAACTACAATAATTGTTTCTTATTTAAGATAAATTGATGATCAATACTTTTTAAGTGCAAGTTAAATGTTATGGTTAACTATTATCCTAGGATATTCATTTTAAGGCTCCTTGGTTTCATTCGTGATATAATCCTCCTAGGAGAATAATTAGGAAAAGAGTAGAGACTAGGAGGAATCTTGATATGTTAGATAATCTTATTGTTGGGACAAGAGGAATTAATAGAACAATTTCTACGTCGAAGATTAGGAAAATTACTGCAATTAGGAAGAATTGAAGACTGAAGGGTAGACGAGCAGATCTTTTTGGATCGAATCCACACTCAAATGGGGATCTTTTTTCTCGGTCAACAAATGTTTTCTTTGATAGAATTGATGCCATTACTATTATAATAGTACTTAGTAGAAAGATGATGAGGGCTGATAGTAAAGTGGTTAATATTACTTGCGCTATTTCTAGATTTTTTGATTGGAAGTCAAATATAATTGTTATATTATGCAAGTATCTACCTCATCAGTAGATGGAGATGTAAAGGAATAGTCAGACTACGTCGACGAAATGCCAGTATCAAGCTGCTGCTTCGAAACCTAAGTGGTGAATTGCTGAGAAGTGGTTGTTTATGTGTCGTAGTAGACACACTGCTAGAAAGGTTGTTCCAATAATTACGTGAATTCCGTGGAAGCCTGTTGCTATAAAGAATGAGGCCCCGTATACTGCATCGGCAATAGTGAATGGGGCTTCTATATATTCATATGCCTGAAGAATTGTGAAGTAAATTCCTAAGATGACGGTTATTAATAAGCCATGGAGGGCTTGTTTGAAGTTATTTTCAATTAGTCTGTGATGGGCTCATGTAACTGTTAATCCAGACGTCAGTAGGATTAGGGTATTTAATAGGGGAACTTGGATAGGATTAAAGGGGATAATTCCCTTGGGGGGTCAATTTATTCCAATTTCAATGGAGGGTGAAAGTCTTCTGTGGAAAAACCCTCAGAAGAATGAGATGAAGAAAAATACTTCCGATGTAATGAATAAAATTATCCCTCACCGTAGTCCTATGGTTACGGGGAATGTGTGGAGGCCTTGAAATGTTCCTTCTCGAGTGATATCGCGTCATCATTGGTATATTACTAATCCAGTAATTAGGAATCCCAATAGAAGGAGGGTGTGGTTGAAGAAGTGGAATCACTTAATTACTCCTATTATTGTAATTATGGCTGCCAGGGCTCCCAGAATTGGTCAAGGTCTATAGTCTACGAGATGATATGGATGATTTTTGTGTGACATTAATTTACTTCTCTAGAATATAGTGTTCTTAAGACAGCGAAGACATATGATTGAATTATTGCTACTGCAGATTCTAGGATTAGAAGGAGGATTTGGGTAATTAGAAGAATTGGTAGAAGTATTGTGGCCATTGATGATCCAGTATTTCCTAATAAAGTTATTAGTAAGTGACCAGCAATTATGTTGGCTGCAAGTCGAACTGCTAAGGTTCCTGGGCGGATAATGTTTCTGATTGTTTCAATGCATACTATAAAGGGTATGAGAATTGGGGGAGTTCCTTGAGGGACTAGATGGGCTAGTATGTGAGTGGTTTGATTAATTCATCCATAAATTATAAATCTTAGTCATAAGGGTAGGGCAAGTGTTAATGTTAAAGTTAGATGACTGGTTCTAGTAAAGATATACGGGAATAATCCTAAAAAATTATTGAATAGAATTATTGATAAGAGAGAGATGAAGATAAATCTGCTTCCTGTTGAGTAAGGTCCTAACAGGGTTTTAAATTCTTTGTGAAGGGTGAAGGTAATTTTATTTCACAGGGTCCTGATTCGGGAAGGGATTAATCAGAATGATCTAGGGATAATTATTATTCCAATAACGGTTCTTATTCAGTTTAGGGGGAGGTTTATAGAAGCTGATGGATCAAATGAGGAAAATAGGTTAGTTATCATTTTCAGGTTCTTGATTTGGTAATTTTTTTGATTTCTAGCTTTGATGGATTATACTTTATTGAAAAAAAATTTGTTGTGTTAAATATAATAAAAACTAGAATGAATATAATTGTTAGGGTGGTTCAATTTATAGGGGATATTTGAGGTATTAAAGACTGCTTATTGGCAATTTTAATTTGACAAGTTAATGTTATTATTTAACTAAGCCTTCTCATTAGAAGTAGGCGTTAATTTACTATTAAGTGGTTTAAGAGACCATTACTGACTTTCAGTCATCTAATGAAGCTTCTGCTATTTTTGAAACTCATTTGGTGAAGTATGGAGGAGAAATACTTTCTACTACAATAGGCATGAATCTATGATTAGCTCCGCAGATTTCTGAGCATTGTCCATAGAATAGACCGGTTCGGTTTATTAGGAATCTAATTTGATTAAGTCGACCAGGGGTGGCATCAATTTTGATGCTTATTGATGGGATTGTTCATGAATGAATAACATCGGCTGCAGTCACTATTAGACGGATTTGTGAGTTGAAGGGTAAAATTATTCGGTTATCCACATCTAGAAGGCGAAATCTGGAGAGTTTAATTTCAGGGTTAGGAATTATGTAAGAGTCAAATTCAATTCTCTTGAAGTCCGTATATTCATATGATCAATATCATTGATGGCCAATTGATTTTACTGAGATTAGGGGATTATTTAATTCATCTAGTAGATAAAGAAGCCGTAGAGAGGGAAGTGCAATAAAGATTAAGGTGATGGCAGGGAGAATTGTTCAGATTACCTCAATTGTTTGTCCTTCTAGAAGAAAACGATAGTTGAATTTGTTAAAAAATAATCTGGTTATTAAGTATCCTACTAGTGTTGTAATTATTAGAAGGATTATTAGAGTATGGTCATGAAAGAAGGATAGTTGCTCTATTAAGGGGGATGCTCTATCTTGAAGGAGTAGGGTTTTTCATGTAGCTATTTCTAAAAAAAGTTAAGGCTTTATGTATGGGGTTTAAGTCCATTGCACTAATCTGCCACATTAGAAATTAGTTAAAATGGGCAGTTCTGAGTATCTATGTTCAGCTGGTGGCATTAATTGGAATCATTCAATTGATGTTGTCATTCTTAAGGGGGCTAATCTTTTTCGAAATGATGAGAAGGCTTCCCACATGATAAATAGAAACAGAAGGATTCTGGCTAAGGAAATTATTGATCCAATGGATGAAATGATGTTTCATGTTGAATAAGCATCTGGATAGTCTGAGTATCGTCGAGGCATACCTCTTAAACCTAAGAAATGTTGAGGGAAAAATGTTATGTTTACCCCTACAAACATTACTGAGAATTGAATTTTTAAAAATTTGTTGTTTAAGGTTAATCCAGTGAAAAGAGGAAATCAATGAACAAATCCTCCTATAATTGCAAATACGGCTCCTATTGACAAGACATAATGGAAGTGGGCGACTACATAGTAAGTGTCATGTAGAATGATGTCAATTGATGAATTAGCGAGGATAACACCTGTAAGTCCTCCTACTGTGAATAGGAATACAAATCCCAGGGCTCAAAGCATGGATGGTGAGAAGTTGATTTGAGTGCCATGGAGGGTTGCTAGCCACCTAAAGATCTTGATTCCTGTAGGAACTGCAATAATTATTGTGGCTGAGGTGAAATAGGCTCGGGTATCAACATCTATGCCTACTGTGAATATGTGATGGGCTCATACAATGAATCCTAGGAGTCCAATTGCTATTATGGCATAAATTATTCCTAGGGTTCCAAATGTTTCCTTTTTTCTTCTTTCTTGGCTGATGATGTGGGAGATTATTCCAAATCCTGGTAGAATTAAAATGTAAACTTCTGGATGTCCAAAAAATCAAAATAGATGTTGGTAAAGGATGGGGTCACCTCCTCCGGCAGGGTCGAAGAAGGTGGTATTCAGATTTCGATCAGTTAATAGCATGGTAATTGCTCCAGCAAGAACCGGTAGGGATAGGAGAAGAAGGAGAGCAGTTAATACAACTGCTCAAACAAATAAGGGTATTCGATCAAAGGTAATCCCAGAGGTTCGCATGTTAATTACGGTGGTGATAAAATTTACGGCTCCGAGGATTGATGAGATTCCTGCTAAGTGTAATCTAAAGATAGCTAGGTCTACCGAAGCTCCGCTGTGGGCTACATTGGAGGACAAAGGGGGGTAGACTGTTCATCCTGTTCCTGCCCCTCTTTCGATTATTCTACTTATTAGGAGGAATGTCAAGGATGGTGGAAGTAATCAGAATCTTATGTTGTTTATTCGAGGGAATGCTATGTCAGGTGCTCCTAGCATGAGAGGGACTAATCAATTTCCGAATCCTCCAATTATAATTGGCATTACTATGAAGAAAATTATAATGAATGCATGGGCTGTTACAATTACATTATAAATTTGATCATCACCAATTAGAGATCCTGGGCTTCCGAGTTCAGCTCGGATTAGGATTCTCAAGGATGTTCCTACTATTCCTGATCATCTTCCTAAAAGGAAGTATAATGTTCCAATGTCTTTGTGATTTGTTGAGAATAGCCATTTGTTCGGTATGATGGCTGAGGTTAGGCGGTAAGCTGTAAACTTACAAACGGATTGATAATCCTTTTACCAGCTTTGTAGTCAATTATGATTTCAGATTGCAAATTTGAAGGTGAATGTTTTCTAAGGCTTAAAGCTTTGTCTTTATTTGTAACTTTGAAGGTTACGAGTTTTTTTAACTTAAATCCTTAGCTATAAGAAGTTAAAGGCTAAGGTGCATATAATCAATCTTACTAGTGTTATAAGATTGGTTGAGAAGACAAGGAATGAGGATTTTGGTGATGATGTTTTTGTGAGGGGCATCGCTGTCACTATAACAATTGAACTGAAGGTCAGTCGTATGTAAAAGTAAAGAGTCATTAAGGTCGTAATGATTATGGTGACGGCTAGGACAGGGAACTGATACTCTGAAAGAAGTTGGACGGTTATTCACTTGGGGAGGAACCCTAGAAAGGGGGGCAGTCCTCCCAGGGAAAGAAAGTTTATTACGAAGAATATTTTTATTTGAGGATTTATTTTTATAATCATGAGTATTTGATTAATTATTTGGATGTTTAGGTTTTTGAAAACAATTAAGATGTTTAAAGTGATGATTGAATAAATTAGAAGGTATATTACTCAGATTATTTCTTGGAATAAGGATGCTGCAATTATTCATCCAATGTGATTGATTGAGGAGTATGCTATAATTTTTCGTAATCTTACTTGATTTTGTCCAATGATACCTCTTACTCACATACACGATATGACGATAATGAAGATGAATATAACAGTTTTATTGGAGTATAGAAATAGAACTATGGGGGCAATTTTTTGTCAGGTTAGGAGTAATATATTTGTTGTCCATGATAATCCTTCAGCTACTTCAGGGAATCAAAAATGGAGAGGGGCTGCTCCCATTTTTAATAAAAGTGATGAATTAAGGGCTATATTTATGATGTTTCTATGAATTGAGTATAGAAAATTTGTTGATATTATAATTACTGAGAATAGTAGGATTGTTGATGCGATTGCTTGAATAATAAAGTATTTGAGGGCTGCTTCGGATGCATATATATTTTTTGTTCTTTTTATGAGGGGAATAAATCTGAGAAGGTTGATTTCGAGTCCTATTCATATTCCAAATCATGAGCTAGATGATGAGGCTATTAAAGTCCCTAGGGCGAGGGTATATAGGAATAGGATTTTGTTTAGGTTTCATATTAAATAGGAAAGGGGTTGGACCTTTATAGATGGGGTATGAACCCAGTAGCTTTTTTAGCTTACCTGTTTATACTTTAGTATAGGATGTACATGGACTTTTGATGTCTTTAGAGCTAGTTTGATCTAGTAAGTGTAATGGAAGTGGTTTCACATAATTTATTCTATCAAAATAACCCTTTTGTCAGGCATTCCATT